TTAAATGTTGTTATGGGTAATTAATATAGTTACTCTACAAATTGTTAAGGTTAAAAATGTTTTTCAGGTTAAGGATATTAGTGCATCGTATCGTATACGGGGGAATGTTGCCCGTACCCATAGAAAAGTAAAAGCTAATGTTATAATTTTTACTATTTGTGTAAGGTTAATTGTATTAAATCTGCCTTTTAACATTAATGTTGCGGTTAAAACGGTAACAAATAGAATTCTTCCGTATTCTGCAATAAAAAGTAAAGCAAATTCTCCTCTACCGTATTCGATATTGAAGCCTGACACCAGTTCGGACTCACCTTCTGCTAAATCAAATGGGGATCGGTTGGTTTCTGCGAGTATTGTGATTATTCATGCGGAAAAAATTAAGGGTAAAATAAATATTATTCATAAAGTTGGTATCTGGCTGATCGATGTTTTTTCTATGTTGAAATTAAGGGAGATTAGTAGAATTCTTATAATTAATAGTGCTATTCTAATTTCATAGGAAATGGTCTGAGCTACGGCTCGGATTGCTCCGAGTAAAGCGTATTTAGAGTTAGAAGCTCATCCTGATAATATAATGGTGTATACATTTAAACTTGAGATTACGATGAACAGTATAATTCTTAGTTTAATAATGGTGTTTTGATTGGCTGGTGTATTATATAGTATTCAGGTGATAAATATAATGGATGTTGCTAACACCGGGCTGATATTGTATAAAATAAATATTGATTTTTGGATTTTTGTTGTTTCTTTGGTGAACAGTTTTATTGCGTCAGCTAAAGGTTGTGGGATTCCTAAGAATCCTGCTTTGTTGGGCCCTTTACGTAGTTGAGCATAAGACAGTACTTTACGTTCTACTAGAGTATAAAATCCTACTCTAAGTGCTAGGCAAAGGAATAATGTAAGAGATTTGATTAGTGTGCTAATTATTATCATTTTTATAGGTTTATAATTGTAATTATTATGATTAACATTATTCTGGTTATGGTTATAGTTCATGATATGTTAGTAGATGATTGTCTTAGTTGTGTATTTTTTTTTATAAGCCTTTTTATTCCTATTCCTCTAATTTTTTCTATTCAAGTGTTTTCGTTGTATTGTATGGTTTTTATTAATTTTCTTCTTTTCTTATTAATATGGAAAGTTGTAATGAATGTTAAGAATCATATTGTAGTTAAAAAATGATTTTGGGGGATTTGGTGGTACTTTATTACTATTCATATTATTATTCCTATAAAAGTGATAATTGTAATGGTTATTAATTTCAGATAAATTGGTAATGTTAGGTCTATTAGTTGGGGTGAAAAGAATCAGTTTATTCTAGCTCCTCTAGTAATTGCGCCAGTTGTTAAGGTTACGTATGAAATTAATGATAATTTTCTCTGGTCGTTAGGGTTTTGTATAGCTGACCCTTTAACAGGTCTTCACAAAGTTAATATTGCTAGTTTTATTGAGTATGCAGAAGTTAATGATACGCTTAATAGTATTAATATCATGGTTATGAGAGGGACATTAGTGTGTATTAGTGTTTCGATAATTAAATCTTTAGAGTAAAATCCGGCTATAAAAGGTAATCCGCATAAGGATATATTGGCGATATTTAAGGTAGCTGTTGTTAAAGGTATTGACTGTCTTATATTTCCGATTATTCGTATATCTTGGTTGTTAAAGTTTCTATGAATAATGTTTCCTGCACAAATAAATAACAATGCCTTAAAAAGGGCATGGGTAATGAGGTGAAAAAATGCTAGTTGGGGTTGGTTAGCTCCTAAACATATTATTATTACTCCTAGTTGGCTAAGTGTGGAGAGAGCAATTATTTTTTTTAAGTCATTTTCTATACATGCTCTTATTCTAGCTATTAAACAGGTCATAATTCCGGTGATTATTATTAATATTGAAAAGTTTTTTAGTATGTTAAAAGAAGGAAAGAATCGAATCAGCAAATAAATTCCTGCTGTAACCAAGGTTGAGGAGTGTACAAGGGCTGAAACTGGGGTTGGGGCGGCTATTGCTGCAGGCAACCAAGCTGAAAAGGGCAATTGTGCACTTTTGGTTATAGCTGCTAGTATAATTCTTATTATAATAAATCTAGGGGATTGCAAGGTTAACAGAAATATGTTTCAATTTCCTTTTATTATGGTTCAGGCTACGGCTATGATGAGTAGTGCGTCCCCAATTCGATTGGTTAGAGCTGTGAGTATTGCAGCATTTATAGCTTTTTCGTTTATATAATATAGTACTAAAAGATATGATGATAAGCCTAAACCATCTCAGCCTAATAAGATGGTAATTAAGTTAGGGAAGAAAATTAATGCGTTTATAGATGCAATGAAGGTTACTACCGTTATGATAAAGTATTTAATGTTTTGATCTGTTGCTATATAGGAAGTAGTGAATAGTATTACTCTAAAAGAAATTAGTAAAATGGTTCTGCTAAAAATTATTCTAGTTTTATCTAATAAAAGGGTAACATTAATTATTATTCTTTTAATAGATAATAATTCTCATTCTTTGATTACAGCTGTTTGTGTCTCAATAATGTAAATATTGTATATTTGTGTAATTAAAAATATTGTTATTAATAAAATAGCAGTTATTAATGGGTAGGTCAATTTGTTTCATTTTTTCATTTTTGGAAAAAGAAATTTTTTTCATTTATTAATTCACAATTAATTGTTTTTCTTAAACTATTTTTCCAAAGATTTAGTTGATATAAAGAAAGTGTAATAACAAATACTGGGATTGATAGCCTGGATAAGAATGTTATATGGTTCCTTCTAATTTTTTTATTAGGTAATGTTAATTTAGATGGGTTTCCTTTTTGGGAGGAAAATAAGTATAAATTATATGCTCCCCTAATTAAAGTGGTTATGATTGCGATTCTAAAAAATCCAAAGGCTACTTTTATTATTCTGGTGTAAATTAGGATTTCTCTAGCTAAATTTATTGAAGGGGGAGCGGCTATATTGGCTGCAGCTAGCAAAAATCAAAAAAATAATATTTTAGGTTGTGTTATTATCACCCCTTTCTGTATTATCAAATTTCGGGTGTTTGTTATTTCATAAGAAACATTTGCTATAGCGAATATTCCCGGTGATCTAATTCCGTGTGCGATTATTATAATTATTGCTCCTAATACACCTAAATTGGGGTTTCTTATAATTCCTAAAATTATTATATTTATATGAATTACTGAGGAGTAAGCGATTAATATCTTTAAGTCTACAGATCTGAGGCAAATAAGCCCTACTATTATTGTTCCCCAAAGGTTGATTCTGTAAAACAGGTTTTTTATGTTTCTTATGATTTTGAATCTTATTTTTGTGATTTGAATAAGTCCTCATCCCCCTAGTTTTAATAAAATTCCTGCTAAGATTATAGATCCCCTTACCGGTGCTTCTACGTGAGCTTTAGGTAGCCAAAGATGTACAGTTCATATAGGGGTTTTTACCAGGAATGCTAGTATCAAAGCGGAGATTTTTAAGGTTTGTATTGATATTCTTTGTGTTAAGTAAAGAGGTGTATTAGTTATTATTCTTATAGAAAATAAAGTTTTGTTCATTTTTGTAATTATAATTAATAAAGGGAGTCTGGCACAAATTGTGTATATTATAAAATAGAATCTAGATTTCAATCGTTCTGGTTGGTATCCTCATTTGATAATTAAGATTAGTGTAGGAATTAAAGATGCTTCAAAAGTGATATATATTATTAGTAAGTTGTCTGTAATAAAAAAAATAGTGGTAATAATTAATAAAGAAGTTAGTAAGTAAGTAAAATTGTTGAAGTTTTTATTTATGTACCTATATTTTGTTCTTACTAGCACTGTTATTATGGTAATTCAAATTGAGATAAGAGTTATAGCAATAGAAAAATTTCTGGAGCTGCACATTCTTGAGGTTCAAGAATAAGTGCTAAATGTTTTTCATAATTTGGTTGTGGTGATTAATAAAGAGAATGTAAGTAATCAAATAATGGGTGTTATTTTCTTGCTTCTCATTATTTGTGCGGTAAAAGATAAAATTAATAAAATAATGACTGTTAAAATTGAAATTTTCTGATTAACCTGAGTATATCTGATCCTTTGATTCGGGTCAATCTGATTATTAGTCTAAGAGCCATGCTAGCTTCACATGCTCTTATAATTAGTATATAAAATGCAATGGAAATTGGTTGAATTTGGGAAACTATCTTTAATAAGAGTATTATAAATACTATTAGGTTTATTAATTCTAAAGTAATTAGTAATAATAATAGTTGTTTACGCATAAAAAATATTCTTATTACAGTTATTATCATTATTAAAAAAAATACCATGTTTATAGAAGTGAAAGTTTTTGAGAAAATAGTTTGTATTAACATTTTTTGTCGGTTTAATTTTTTCTTATAATCATATAAATAGAAAAGTATGTTACTGTTATGATTTGTCCGATTTCTTCAAATGGAGATTCTACTGGTTTTCTTCCAATTCATATTAAAACAATGAAATTAGTTACTAGCAATCAAAATGCGATTTTATTTTTAGGGTTTATCCTTGCTGATTTAGTAATAGGTTTGTTTATTATAGGTAAAAAGTATAAGATAGCGATGGATATAATTAAGGCCAGTACTCCTCCTAATTTATTAGGGATAGATCGTAAAATAGCATATATTGGGAGAAAGTACCATTCTGGTTGAATGTGGGTTGGTGTTACTAAAGGATTTGCGGGGATAAAATTTTCCGGGTCAATTAGTAAATTGGGTTTTAATAAAACTACTCTACCTAATATAATTCATAATAAAATTACCCCAATTAAATCTTTAGCTGAAAAGTAAATATGAAATTTTATAGTTTCGTTATTTCTGTTTAAACCTAAAGGGTTTCTTGAACCGGATTGGTGTAAAAAAATAATGTGCATTAATGATAGTGCTCTAATTAAGAAAGGAAATAAAAAATGAAGTGCATAAAACCGGGTTAAGGTTGCATTTCTGACAGAAAACCCTCCTCAGATTCAGTTGACAATAGTTCTTCCTAAATAAGGAATAGCTGATAATAAGTTCGTAATAACTGTAGCTGCTCAAAATGATATTTGACCTCAGGGTAATACGTATCCTAAAAAAGCGGTGAGAATGGTGATTAATAATAGTGTAACTCCCACTATTCACGTTTCTTTTATTTGGTGTGAAGAATAATAAATTCCTCGTCCTGTGTGCGTATAAATACAAATGAAAAATATAGATGCCCTGTTAGCGTGGATTGAGCGAATTAGTCAGCCGAAATTTACATCTCGAGAGATGTAAATAGCCGAGTCAAAAGCTTGATAGATGTTTGGGATGTAGAACATGGCTAAAAAGATCCCTGTTAAAATTTGTGTGATTAAACATAGGCCTAGTAGAGATCCAAAGGATCATAATGCAGAAATATTTTTAGGGCAAGCTAGTTGGATTAATGAATTGGCTATTTTCCCTATGGGATTATGTTTTATTATCTGGTTTTTCATAGAACTTGCAATAAGTTAATCGCTTTTCTAAGTTAGAAGCTTAGACGTTTATATAGTTCATTTTTTAAACTTGAGTATTATATTTGTACTTTATTAGATTTGCAATCTAATTTGGTTCAAGTTTGTTTATTACTGTTAGTATGCCCTACATCATTCTAAAAATTTCTTGTTTGAAATTGCTTCAATTTCGATGGGTATGAATCTGTGTTGTTCTCCACAAATTTCGGAGCATTGTCCATATATAATTCTCGGTCGGATAACATTAAAGTACACTTGGTTTAATCGTCCAGGTACTGCATCGGCTTTTACCCCCAACCTAGGTACTGCTCAGCAATGCAAAACGTCAGATGCAGTGATTAATACGCGGATGTTTTTTATCATTGGTAACACGAGAGGTCTATCTGTTTGTAGTAGTCGGTATTCATCTATGTAGAGTTCTTGTTCTTTGTATATAAATGCCTCAAATCTAATGTCTAGATCAGCTAGGTTGTATTCCCAATATCATTGATGGCCTATGACTTTGATGGTTAAGTAAGGGTTGCTTTCTTCTATGAAATATAAAATTTGCAGAGAAGGCACTACTAAAGCTAATAAAATGAAAATTGGTAGAATTGTCCAAATTGTTTCCACTAAAGTTGGGATAATTGAATCTGAAATCAATTTGTTTCTTATTATAGAAATTGAGATTCCGGTTACAAAAATTAGAATGTTGATGATTAAAGCTAGGGAGTAGTCGTGAAATAATGATAAAAGTTGGTTGACTGTTCTATTTCTTTCTTGTAACAGAATTTGTGATCATGTTGACATTTTTATAAGATTATTAGAAGGGGTGAATGTGATATTGCTAAGATTATTCTGCCTTGCCATAATAAGTTTTTTTTTCTATTTGATTTAATTAAGTTAGTGATAATAAATGTTAAATAGTAATATGAAGAAAGTGCTGTTCCCAAAATTAATATGCTCGTAATAAGACTGTAACAACTAATTTGTGTTAAAATTGCTAGTTTTAAAAAAAATATAGAAAAAGGGGGAAGCCCGGCTAAAATTATTAGTATTACGATAATTTTAGGTAAATTTGGGTCATTATTGGAATAGTAAATGTTAATTTTGTTTAAATTTTTTTTGTTTAGAAAAAAGAATAATATTATTCTGATTAATAAATAGTATACTAAATAAGTTGTTATTAGTTTGGACGATTTCACTAGAGAGGTGGCTATTCACGCTGTGTGAGAGATTGAAGAATAGCCTAACAAAGTTCGTAGATTGGTTTGATTTAATCCTATCATCCCTCTGATTAAGATTCTCAAGGTTCTTCTGATTAAAAGGAGCATAAATCTGTTGTTATTTTTTTTTAGTAATATGATTATAGGTCCTATTTTTTGGATTGTGGCGATTATGAAGCATCCAAATCAGGTTAAAGTAGTTATGATGGTTGGGACTCATTGAAAAAAGGGGAATAAGCCGATTTTTAGTAAGATTCTTAACAAAAATATATTTTCAGATTGAATCGCTCTGTTAATGATTATTGATGCTAATATTAGTGCTGATCCCCCTGATTGTAGAAGTAAATATTTTACTATTCTGTCAATCGATGACTTGTTTATAATAAATATGGGCAAAAAGCCTAATAGTGAGAGCTCGAATCCAATTCATATGGTCAATCAGTTAGGTCTTCTAATAATTATAGTAAGACCTGTGATATTAGTGAAAGAGAATACGAATCATGCTGGATATAATTTTATCATTAATTATTTTATTGTAATTATTTAATCCATCTTAAGGACCCTTCTTTTCATTCATGGATTAAACCTAATATAAGAATAATTAAAAATAAAGATCTGGTTAAGATCGAAGATTTAATTATTTTTATCTTAAGCCTTAAGATTAGAGGGAACAATAAAGCTACTTCAATATCGAAAATTAAAAAGATCACAGCTAATAAAAAAAACCGTATGGAAAAAGGTAGGCGAGCACTGTCTTTAGGGTCGAAACCACATTCAAATGGAGTGTTTTTGTTTCGTGATGAATACGGCCTTCTTCCTAGTATTTGGATTACTAAAAAAAGTAAAGAGGTGAATGTGATAGCACATACTATATGGGTTATTCTTAGTATCATTACTACTGGGTAATTTACCTTCTCAACCTTTTCAAGGTTAAACCTTATTTTATAGGCTACTGTAGTTGTGGTTAATCAATGTTCTCTGGGTGTTCGTCAGCGTACAGTGTGGGTAATAGTGTAAAAATATAGGCTTGAACAAAACAAACCCCTATTTCAAATATACAATAAGCGGAACCTATTATTATTAATAAGAGTCTTACTGGTAAAGGAGATCTAGTTATTCCTGTCCCTAAAAGTCTTATTAAAATGTGTCCAGTTCTTAAGTTTGCAGTTAATCGAACAGCTAAAGTTAACGGACGGACTAGTAGCCTGACTAACTCAATAAGGCATAAAAAAGGATTAATCATTGCGGGTGCACCTAGAGGTTGAAGATGTGCCAAAAATTCTGATAAATTAAACCTTATTCTTATTATTAAAATATGTATTCATAAAATTAAAGTTAGTCTAAGATTAATGACCAAATGTCTAGTGGCCCTAAAAGTGTAAGGAGTTAACCCAAATAGATTAAGGGTTAAAACCGTGGTTATGATAGCTGTTATTAGTGAGGAAGAGCCTAGTATCATTTTTATGTTTCTTCGTGTAATCAGTTCGGTAACCACAGATTTCATAGTGTTGAAAAAAGAAAGCTTAGATCTAGTAAGCCACATTTTTTTTATGAGTAAAATAGCAAATGTAATAAGTGTCATTCAAATAAGTAGGTAAGCGTCAATAATCACCTTGTTGTGGTCGTCGAATGTAGAAAAAATGTCTATTGCCATGATCTAAAAGGGAGTTATTCAGTCCCTTAATAAAATTCAAAGTTTTATTATAATTTTTTAGAATGTTAGGGTACGTTGGGGGTGTTAAGTACCCTTTTTATGGTTTACAGCCATAATTATTTCCCACGCTTTAAGATGATGTTAAATGAAACTCTTTTTGATTCGAAATCAAATATACTTTTTATGTATTAACCATCTGTGGGTTATACGGTTTTTAAAAGTAAATACATATGTTTACATGATCTTCAGATTACAAATCTGTTGCTTCTTTAAAGCTTTATTTACTAGTTAGTTTAATCTTTATTAGGTAATTTTATTAAAATAGGATTGAATGTTTCTAAAGAAATTATGTTGGATAAAATTAAAGATCAAATAATAAAGTAAATTAGGGTTCAATTTAAAGGACTTAGGTGCGGCATAATAAGAAATTTTTATTTTACTAATAATAAAGGTTCTTCTGAATTGTGGAAATCCAAAGGTAGTCGGTTTGTTCATTCTAAAGAATTGTTAGTATAGTCCGCGAAAACCAGTGACCGTTTTGTAGCTAACCTTTCTAATATTAGGCTGATGAATAAGCAGACTCCTACGAATCTGATTGTGGATCCAAATGATGAAATTAAGTTTCATGTTCTTAAAGAATCCGGGTAGTCTGAGTACCGGCGTGGTATTCCTGCTAAACCTAAAAAATGTTGTGGAAAGAAAGTTATATTTACTCCGATGAATGTTGTATAAAAATGGGCTTTAGCTAAATATGTGTTTAAAGTTAAACCTGTGAATAAAGGAAATCAATATCTTAACCCGGCAAATATCGTAAATACAGCCCCTATTCTTAGTACGTAATGGAAGTGTGCTGTTACGTAATAGGTGTCATGAAGAACTACATCAATAGATGAATTTGCTAGTACAATTCCGGTTAATCCTCCAAATGTAAACAAGACGATAAAGCCGAGAGTTCACAATATAGGGGTTCTTAATTTTGGAATTTTACCGTTTATAGTAGATAACCATCTAAACACTTTCACCCCTGTGGGCACAGCAATTACTATGGTTGCTGAAGTAAAATATGCTCGAGTATCAACATCTATCCCTACCATAAACATATGGTGCCCTCAAACAATGAATCCTAAGAGTGCAATTGATAGCATAGCATAAATTATTCCGATTACACCAAATACTTCTTCTTTAGACCTGGAGTTTCTGATAATATGTGAAATTATTCCAAATCCGGGGATAATTAAAATATATACTTCGGGGTGACCAAAAAACCAAAATAAGTGTTGGTATAAAATAGGATCCCCCCCTCCAGCAGGGTCAAAAAAAGATGTATTAACATTACGATCGGTTAGTAGTATAGTAATAGCTCCAGCTAGCACTGGTAAAGATAAAAGTAACAAAATGGCTGTAATAAAAACTGCCCAAATAAATAAAGGGATTTGAATTATTTTTATAGAGTTTCTTCGTATATTAATTGTTGTAGTAATAAAGTTAATTGCTCCTAAAATTGAGGATACACCGGCAAGGTGTAAAGATAAAATGGCTAAATCCACAGCTGCTCCTCTGTGACCTAAGCCCGATGATAAGGGAGGGTATACGGTTCACCCAGTTCCAGCTCCCCTCTCTACTAAAGAAGATATTAATAGAAGTAATAATGCTGGAGGGAGAAGCCAAAATCTTATGTTGTTTAAGCGGGGAAATGCCATATCAGGAGCCCCCAGTATCAAGGGAACCAATCAATTTCCAAACCCCCCAATTATAACTGGTATGACTATAAAAAAAATTATTAAAAATGCATGAGCTGTGACAATTACATTATAAAGTTGGTCGTTACCTAATAAGCTGCCTGGTTGTCTTAATTCTACTCGAATAAGAGCTCTTAAACCTCTACCAATTATCCCAGCTCATAGTCCAAATAAAAAGTATAATGTACCAATATCTTTATGGTTAGTGGATATGAACCATCGTTTTATAAAAAAGACAGAATTACGAAATTTAAGAAGAAGAAGAAGGGAGAAAAGGGGGGTATATAAAATATATTGGAGTCTTAAAATAATATTAAATATAAATACAATTAAAAAATTTTTAAATTAGGAATGGTCGTAGGGGTTTTTGTGATTTAAAACAAATATACACTACTATCACTAAAGTGATAAGTAAAATTAGGGTTATTAACCAGTATACAGGTAAATTAAATTTTTGAAAAATAAAAAAAACTTCATTTTCATAGTTAAGGTTGTTTTTGGAAAAAAAAAACATTTTTTTGTTGTGCAAATAAGATAGGCTAAACCCTAAGATAATAAAACTTATTAATTTTTTATTAAAGCTTTTCGGGTTGGGGCTTATAGCCATTATGTACCCAAACAGTACTAATAAGCCTCTAATGTAGATTAAGAATAAAATTATTGCAAATCATGAGTTAATTATTTTTGCAATAATAATTGTTCTAAGTAGTGGGGCAAGAATTATTATACCACCTAAGGTAATAATGCTTTCTATTAAGGGGGTAATCAAAATAAGAAGGGATATTAAATATACTAGGTTTCTTAAATTCATAGGCTTTTGGGGGTTAGTACCCCCTTTTTCAGAGTTCAAATCTGAGTAAATTAAAAAGCCCCCTTAAAAAGGGCGTAATGTAAACGCAAACTTAGTTTGACAAACTAAAATTATTTTTTAATTACCTTTTTGGTTAGTGTGGAGGTCAGTAGGTGTTAACACTAAAAGTAATAATTCTTTTCTTTTAAGGTATCAGCTTAATTCACTTATGTGATTTAGTGTTAATAATTGAGGGGAGTTCCATTTTAAGGTTATGAGCCTTACAGCTTAGATTTAGCTTACTCAATTAAAATAAAATTCGGTAATTAGGCCTATGTTATATGGTAATAAGGTACATTTGTTTGTGATGTATTTAAAAGATTTTAAATCTTTCCTTTTCCTTATTTTTGGGTTAATCAGATTTCAGAAAACGAGTTAAAAGTCTCGATGACTATCTTCCAAAGATAGAGTTTTGTTTAAACTATTTTCTGTTTAGATGTGTTTAATCGTTTACATTTTTATAATGGGTTATGTATAAATAACCTTCTTTCTCTGTGTAAAAGAGTGGTTTACATTATATTTTTAATCATGATTTTTTACCTTATCTAAAATGTTAGATTTTTTACTTGGAAGGTAAATATAATGTTTTATATTAATAAGGTTGGTGTTCGTGGGGTTTTATGCTTATTGGTATGTTATTTTTTATAAAAGAATTATTCTTTTTTTTTGTTCCTTTCGTAATTAAAAAAAATTTTTTAGTGAGGATAGAAACCGGACTAGCTTACGCCGACCTGAACTCAGATCATGTAAGGTTTTAAAAGCCGAACAGGCTTACTTTAATAAACTTCTGCATTTAAAAGTTACCTTAGTCCAACATCGAGGTCGCAAACTCATTCCTTCAATTAGATCTCTCTGGAAGAATTACGCTGTTATCCCTGAGGTAGTTTTTCTTTTTTCTCTTTGAGGATCTTTTTTTTGATATGTCAAAAACCTTTTAAAAGAGTTTAAATTTGATCTTTTATTGCCCCAATAAAAGTGAATTAATTAATTTATTAATTTCACTACAAACTCTACAGGGTCTTTTCGTCCTTCACTAGTATACGAGATTTTTCACTCTTAAATCAATTTTAATAGGTTGCTTGGAGACAGTTAAGCCTCGTTATCTTCTTTCATTCTAGTCTCCAATAAAAAGACAAATTATTATGCTACCTTAGCACTTAGTCGCGGCCGTTAAACGATGGTCACCGGGCAGATAGAACTTCTTATGGGTGCAAGAAGCTATGTTTTTGTTAAACAGTCGTTGCTTAGATTTGCCGAGTTCCTTTGAGCATTTTTGGTGTTATTGGGATGGGAGAATTATTATTTTTACTTATTCTACCATTGTTTTTAAGAATGTTATTGTTTTTTCTAATAACTTTTTATGTTTTTGTGGTAAAACGGATTATTCTTAATTAAAATTATATATTTAATTGGATTTACCAAATTAAGAGGTTTTTTAGCTTGGGTATTCTTAGCCCTAGGATGATTTGTTAGTATATTTAGTTAAATAATTCTTTTTCTGATTTTAGCTTTTCCCAAAATCAGTATACTTCAGTTTTAGAAGTCACACTTATATGTGTTTAAAAAGTAACCAGCTATCTGTAGGTGCGAATGACATTTCATCTCTATTTTTATTTTTAATAATAATTTTGTTACATTATTTTTTTTGTTCTTAACTAAATAAAAATAGCTCACTCTACTTTCGGGTTTATAAAATTTATTTTTTAGTTAGATAGATTATGATACACAAGGTAGAAGGTTTTATCTTAGCTTAGTTTTTTTTGTTATTCCCTATCGGTTTTTTATTTTTAGTTTTGTTCTATCTTCTATACTTAATGTAATTTATGTTTAAGGTAACAAAAAATTTTTAAATTAAAATTTTTAATAAAGTACATTTATAATAATTATGTATTTTTTAGATTCTAAATCTAAGACTTCTCTTTATTATTTTGGGTTAAGTGAGAATTCACAAAGTTTTAGTTAACAGCTAAATACCGTTTTTGGCTTTTAACCCTTAGGAACACTTTCAAGTACGCCTACTGTGTTACGACTTATCCCCCTAGAGGGGGGATTGACGGGCGATTTGTGCATTTTCTAGGTGTAGTTCATAAAAGGGTTTTAAAATTTTATTACTGCCGAGTACTATTTTGTAAAATTTTTTTATTTTTTATTTCATTAACTATTGTAATGTAGCTCATAATAGCCTTTCTATAAGTTGCACCTTGACCTGACTTGGAGATCATATAATCGAGAAGTTAACTTTGTTTCTCTTTGAGGTTAACTAGACGGAGGTATACAAACTGAGGGTTCTAAGAAAGGTGAAGATTAATGCGGATTATCATTTAAATTACAAGCTCCCCCGGTTGTAGTTAGAAAACCGCCAAGCTCTTTAGGTTTTAAGCTATAGCTCGTAATACCCTGGAATTTTTAGTTTAGTATTATTAGTAGTAGGGTTTCTAATCCTAGTTCTAGTTTTAATTTTCATGGTTTAAATTTTGTGAAGGTTAGGAAAACAGTAAATTATATTAGACTTTTTTTTTATTTTTTTTCCTTCTTTAATTTTTTATATTACCATCTTTCCTAATTAATAACATAGGTAATTGTGTAACCGCGGATGCTGGCACAATTTTTTCCACCTTTTTTCTCTCATTTTCAACTGATTTTCATCATTGTTGTAAAATTAAGCACTGCATTTACAAATTATTTAGGAATGTTAGTATTATTTTATTTCCTTTATTTTTTTTTTTACAATTTTACTTTTAGTTTTGCATTTTTTTGTTGGTTGGCTGACACTTGCATGCACAATAATTGAGATTAGTTCATTTTATTAGTTCTGAGCCAGAGCAAAACTCTATTTTCAAGTGAAAATGTTCTTAATGTACTTGAATTTTTACTGTTATCTAACAATCGTAGAGTTTTTAGCGTGAAAAGCTAAATGTTTGTTTAACAGCAAGTAATAAGATTAGTTTAGTATTTTTTGAAAAAATTTTTGTGTTTAGGTTACTTTTTATTATATTTATTTATTTACTTTAATTTCATAATGCTTCTATTTTTTAATATTGTTTTCATGTATAATGTCTGTTTAGTTTGTTTAAGGTGGTTGATTGGGAGTTATAGTTTGTCACATAGTTAGATTAAAAGTCTAATGCTTTTTTTAAGCTACCGATCATTTTTAGTTTTTTATTTTGCCTGCATTTTTTTTATATTTAAGTTTGGGGTAAAGTCTTTAAATATATAAATTAATCTTGTAACTCTTTTATTATTAGTGTGGACATTTATTTAATAAATGTTTTATTTTTTTATGATTTTAAATTTTATTATGGGGGGGGGGGGGGTGGTTTCAAGTTATGTTGTTGTTTATATTGGTCATATAAAAATGGGAGTTTTGTTGTTTTAATATATTAAAATTTTATATAAAGTCTTTTCAAAATTAAAGTAAATATAGTATACTTTAAAAAGATTTCATTTGCAATGAAAAATTGATAAGTTTTATCTGCTATAATGTGGTTGGTTTTTATCTATTTTTTAATAATAAGATTTTGAATAAGGGTGAGAAATTAGTTGATAAGGTTTTAATTTGTATACCTAATTTTTTAATTATAATTAATTAGTACTTAAGAATATAATCTTATTTTCAACTTTGAAGGTTGACAGTTTAAGTTAACTTAAAGTGCTGTTTGTTTTTATCTCCCTCATCAGTAGATTGAAATAAATAAAAATAATCAAACTACGTCTACGAAATGTCAGTATCAAGCTGCAGCTTGCATGCCTGCAGCTTCGAATCCTAAGTAGTGTGTTTTAGTAAAATGAAATTTTAAGTGTCGTATGCAGCAAGTAAATAAAAAAATTGTTCCAATGATTACGTGTAGTCCGTGAAATCCTGTGGCTACGAAAAAAGTGGTTCCGTAAATCCTGTCTCTTAGTGAGAATCTGGTTTCGATATATTCGCATCCTTGTAGATATGTGAAGTATAAACCTAGTAAGATGGTTATTATTAAGGATTGTGCTCTTTCTTTGTAGTTTCTTGTTATTAAAGAATGGTGTGATCAGGTTACTGTAATTCCTGATGCTAATAACACTACGGTGTTTAGTAGTGGAACTCTTCATGGAGATAAGGGGTTAATTCCAGTGGGTGGTCAATTTCTTCCTAGTTCGATAGTGGGTGCTAATCTCCTATGGAAAAAAGCTCAAAAAAAAGCAAAAAAAAAGCAAATCTCTGAGATAATAAATAGAATTATTCCGATTCGTAATCCTTTGGCTGTTTTTCTTGTATGAAATCCTATTATCGTTCTTTCTCGTGTGACGTCTCGTCATCATTGTATTATAGTAATTATAATTAATATAATGCCCAAATAAAATAAATTTATGTTAAATTTGTGGAATCAGGCTGCAACCCCTCTAGTTAATATTAGGGCTCCCAAGGATCCGGTTAAAGGTCAAGGTCTATATTCTACTAAGTGATAAGGGTTTACTAATCATTTCTTTGTGTCTGGTTTTAGTTTCAT